TAATGAAGAAAAAAGAAAGAAACTAACTAATGAATTTCTAAATAGGGCAAAAGTTCTAGATAAGGAATTTTATCCTATGGATATATTTGAAAACCGAATTAGATTGTGTAATGATGAAACAAAAATAAAATACTTAACTAAAATATATGATCCTTTGCTGAACGGACCCTTTCGTGGACGAATCCAAAATTCTTTTTTACCCTCAATCAAAAATGAAAAAACTTACAAAAAAAATGACATTTTGATAAATAAGATTCATAGTATACTTCTTTCTAATAAGAATAGTAATAATAATAGTATTTATCCAGAATTTGAACAGAAAATTCATATATTTGATAGAAAATTATTAGTAACTGAATTCTCTTTTTTTTTTTTTCTAATTAATCAATTTTCTAAAAAATCAGTATCAAGCTTGAATTTTAAAATAGTTTATTATTTATTTCCAGAACATGAACAAGAAAAATTGGATTCCGAAGAAAATAAAAAAATCCAATTTTTCTTTGATGCAATTAGAACTGATCTGAACAATAAAACACTAGTAAATATAAATAGAAAAAAATGTATTGGAATAAACGAAATCAGTAAAAAAGTTCCCCTATGGTCATACAAATTTATCGACGAATTAAAACAACTGGGGGGGAAAAATGAAGCAGAAAATTTTCAGATTCGTTCTAGAAAAGCCAAACGTGTAGTGGTTTTTACTAAAAATTTACAGAAACAGAATAAGGGTACCCATAATGATACTGGAAATACTGAGAATACTAAAAAAAACGAATTGGCTTTACTACGTTATTCACAACAACCGGATTTTCGGCGAGACATAATCAAAGGATCCATACGTGCTCAAAGGCGTAAAACAGTTACTTGGAAATTTTTTCAAAGAACTGTGCATTCCCCCCTTTTTTTGGACAAATTTGAGAAGCGCTTGTTCTTTTTTTTTGATAGTTTCGAGTCAATGAAAATCTTTTTTCTGTTCCAAAATTGGATTCGAAAAAAGACAAAATTTCCAATTTTGGATTATACAGAGGAAAAGGCAAAAGAAAGTGAGAAAAAAGAGGAGGACGACAAAAAAAAAATAAACGAAAATGCGGAAAAAAAACGTATAGAAATAGCAGAAGCCTGGGATAACTTTATATTTGCTCAAGGAATAAGAGGTTTTTTATTAATAACCCAATCGATTCTTCGAAAATATATTAAATTACCCTCATTGATAATAACTAAAAATATCGTTCGTATACTACTTTTTCAATTTCCCGAATGGTCAGAAGATTATAGGGATTGGAAGAGAGAAATGTATATTAAATGTACCTATAATGGCGTTCAATTATCTGAAACAGAATTTCCCCAAAAATGGCTAACAGACGGTATTCAGATAAAGATCTTATTTCCTTTTCGTCTGAAACCTTGGCACAGATCTAAGCTACGATCCAATGAAAAGGAAAAAGATAGAATGAAAAAAAAAGTGAAAAAAAAGAACTTCTGTTTTTTAACAATTTGGGGAAGGGAAGTTGAATTGCCCTTTTCTGATTCTCAAAAAAATCGATTTTCTTTTTGTGATCCTATTTTTAAAGAACTCAAAAAAAAAAAGAAAAAATTGAAAAATTATTTTTTTCGAGTTCTAAAAGTTTTAAATGAAAGAACAAAATTGTTTCTAAATATCTCAAAAGATATTGCAAAATGGATCAGCAAAAGTATTCTATTTCTAAAAAAAAAAATAAAACAACTCTTCATTTTTAATTTTACAAATTTTCATTCTTTATTTTTATTATTTGTTAGACTCAAAAAAATAAATGAATTGAATGAAAACAAAAAAGATTCAACAATTTGTAAGAATAATCCAATTATTTTCAAATCAACCATTCCAATTCAATCTATAAATTGGGGAAATTGTTCATTGATAAAAAAAAAAATAAAAGACCTGAATGCTAAAACAAAAACTATTATAAAACAAATAGAAAAAATTACAAAAGAAAAAAGGAAAGGGGGACTTCTAATTTCAGAGATAAATATTCATTCAAACAAAACAACTTATGATACTAAAAGATTAGAATTAGAAAAAAATATTTTGCAGATATTACAAATAAGAAATGTTCGATTAACTCGTAAATCACATTTTTTTTTTAAATTTTTCCTGAAAAGGATATACATAGATATCTTTCTATATATCATTAGTATTCCTAGGATCAATATACAACTTTTTCTGGAATCAAAAAAAAAAATGATAAATAGATCCATTTACAATAATGAAGTAAATACAGAAATAACTGATAAAACAAATCAAAGTATAATTCACTTTATTTCGATTATACACAATACTAGTAATACGAATTCACAGAATTCTTGTGACGTCTCCTTTTTGTCACAAGCATATGTATTTTTTAAATTATCACAAAACCAAGTAATCAACATTAACATAGATAAGTATAAGTTAAGATATGTTTTTCAATATCATGGAAGATTTTTTTTTCTTAAGAATGAAATAAAGGATTCTTTTTTTGGAGTACAAGGAATATTTCATTCCAAATTAAAACATAAGAACCCTCCCAATTCTGTAATGAATCAATGGACAAATTGGTTAAAGGGTCATTATCAATATGACTTATCTAAAAGCATATGGTCTAGATTAGTACCACAAAAATGGAGAAATAGAATCAATGAACATCGTGTGGCTCAAAATAAAGATTTAACCAACTGTGATTCTTATGAAAAAACCCGATTAATTCTTTACAAAGAAGAACAAATAGACGCATTAAAAAAAAAAAAAATGAAAAAACAATATAGATATGATCTTTTATCCTATAACTCTATTAATTATACGGAAAATAAAGACTCATATATTTATGGATATAGATCATCATTCCAAGCAAATAAAAAGCAAGCGATTTCTTCTAATTACAACACGCATAAAAAAAAATTATTTGATATAATGAGTAATATCTCTATGAAGAATTATACAGCGGAAGATGCTATTATAGATATGGAAAAAAATCTGGATAGAAAGTATTTTGATTGGATGGGAATAAATGTAGAAATACTAAATCGTTCCATATCGAGTACAAATTTTTTTTTCGTTTCAGAATTTTTGATATTTTCTAATGCATATAAATATCAAAATAACCCGCGGATCATACCAATCAAATCACTTTTTTTCCATTTTAATATAAATATAAATAAAAATGTTAGTGAAAATCAAAATAACATTACTGAAAAGAAAAGAATAATAGATATTTTTAGACCATCGAAAAAAAAGAAATCTCCGGAATTCGAGTTAGAGACTCAAAATCGAGCAAAAACAGAATGCGCGGGTCGAGTAAATCTTGAATCATCTCCCTCAAACCAAAAAAAAGATATTGAAAAAAAATTTGCGGAATTGGACAGTAAAAAGGATGGTAAGGGTATAAAGAAAAAGAAAGACAAGAACAAGATGAAGGCTAAACTAAATTTCTTAACAAGAATTTTTTTTACTTTTCATTTGGACTGGAAGAATTTCTTAGGTAAAAGAATATTAAATAATGTCAAAGTATACTGTCTCCTGATTAGATTGAAAAATTTAAGAGAAATTGCTATAACCTCTATTCAAAGGGAAGAACTAGATCTAAAAATTATGATGATTCAAAATCATAAGGATTTCACTTTTCCAGGCTTGAAGAAAAATGAAAATACAAAATTTATGAAAAACGAATTTTTTATTATCAAACCAGTTCGCCTGTCTAGAAAAAACAATAAACAATTTTTTATGTATCAAACCATGGGTATCTCATTAATTCGTAAGAGTAAGTGCAAAATGAATCAAAAATACTCCGAAAAAAGTAATGTTGATAAGAAAAATTTTGAAAAATACATTACACGGACAAGAGATCCAAAAATAACAGAAAAAAAAAAAAAAAATTCTAATTTGCTTGTTCCTGAAAATATTTTTTCCGCTAGACGTCGTAGAGAGTTGAGAATTGTAATTTGTTTAAATCCTAAGAATATAAATAGTATGCATAGAAACACAATATTTTACAATGAAAATAAAGGTAATAATTTTTTGACTCAAAAACGAAAAGATCTTGACAGAGATAAAAAAAAACTAATGAATTTCCAAATTTTTCTTTGGCCAAATTATAGATTAGAAGAATTAGCTTGTATAAATCGCTATTGGTTTAATACCCATAATGGAAGTCGTTTCAATATAGTAAGGATACATATGTATCCGCGATTGAAAATTCGTTAATCGAAATTTGTCTTCTATTTACCATAATATATATCTGGTATATGAAGACAAATTGTTATATACATAACATAAATGGGAACACACATTGTGGCATTGATACTAATCTAATGATGTATCCATTAGATCGAAAAAAGAATCAACAAAATTGTCTTTTATTTTTCAAGCATACAATTTGTTATTTGGTGAATCCATAAATATAGTATCTTTTATATCTATTTAGATTGGATTGATTAATAAGAAAGAATGAATTCAATCAGGAATTCCTAAGGAAATTCAGATTTATATACAAAAATGAGTATCATTACTATTACTGATCAATAAAAATATTTATCAAAAGCGAGGGGAAGAGGAAAGCTTTCATTTCATTTTTTTATGGTAAAAAATTCATTTATACCTGTTATTTCAGAAGAAAAAAAAGAAGAAAACCCGGGATCAGTTGAATTTCAAATATTCCATTTTACCAATAAGATACGAAGACTTACTTCGCATTTTGAATTGCACCGAAAAGACTATTTATCTCAAAGGGGTTTACGTAAAATTCTGGGAAAACGGCAACGATTACTGTCTTATTTGTCAAAAAAAAGTAGAATACGTTATAAAAAATTAATAAATCAGTTTGATATTCGGGAGTCACAAATTCGTTAATTTGAAGAGTCATTTTCAATTATTCGATTTATTAGATCTTGAATTTTGATGAATTTTTTTTTTTAAAAAAAGCGATTCATTCTTCTATGAATCGAGGAAAAAAATCTATGAATATCCCAGCTACAAGAAAGGACCTCATGATAGTAAATATGGGACCTCACCACCCATCAATGCATGGTGTTCTTCGACTTATTGTTACTCTGGATGGTGAGGATGTTATTGATTGTGAACCAATATTGGGTTATTTACACAGAGGGATGGAAAAAATTGCAGAAAACCGAACAATTATACAATATCTCCCTTATGTAACACGTTGGGATTATTTAGCTACTATGTTCACAGAAGCAATAACTGTAAACGGACCAGAACAGTTGGGAAATATTCAAGTACCTAAAAGAGCTAGCTATATCCGAGTAATTATGTTAGAGTTGAGTCGTATAGCTTCTCATCTACTCTGGCTGGGACCTTTTATGGCAGATATTGGTGCACAAACCCCTTTCTTCTATATTTTCCGAGAAAGAGAATTAATATATGATCTATTCGAAGCTGCGACAGGTATGAGAATGATGCATAATTTTTTTCGTATCGGAGGGGTAGCGGCTGATTTACCTCATGGTTGGATAGATAAATGTTTTGAATTCTGCGATTATTTTTTAACAAAGGTTGTTGAATATCAAAGACTTATTATGCGAAATCCTATTTTTTTAGAACGGGTTGAGGGAGTAGGCGTTGTTGATGGAGAGGAAGTAATAAATTGGGGTTTATCAGGACCAATGCTTCGGGCTTCCGGAATACAATGGGATCTACGTAAAGTTGATAATTATGAGTGTTATGAGGAATTTGATTGGGAAGTTCAATGGCAAAAAGAAGGAGATTCGTTAGCTCGTTATTTAGTTCGAATTGGTGAAATGACGGAATCTATAAAAATTATTCAACAGGCTTTGGAAGGAATTCCCGGCGGACCATATGAAAATTTAGAAATTCGCTGCTTAGATAAAGAAACAGAGCCAGAATGGAATGATTTTGAATATCGATTTATTAGTAAAAAAGCGTCTCCGACTTTTGAATTGCCGAAACAAGAACTTTATGTAAGAGTTGAGGCTCCTAAGGGAGAATTAGGAATTTTTCTAATAGGTGATCAAAATGGTTTTCCTTGGAGATGGAAAATTCGTCCACCGGGTTTTATCAATTTGCAAATTCTTCCTCAATTAGTTAAAACAATGAAATTGGCCGATATTATGACAATACTAGGTAGCATAGATATCATTATGGGAGAAGTTGATCGTTGAAATGATAATTGATACAACAGAAATACAAGATATCCATTTTTTTTTCAGATTGGAATCTTTTAAAGAGGTATATGGAATTCTATGGGTATTTGCCCCTATTTTTATTCTTGTATTAGGAATCACAATAAGTGTACTAGCAATTGTATGGTTAGAAAGAGAAATATCCGCAGGGATACAACAACGTATTGGACCTGAATATGCTGGTCCTTTTGGAGTTCTTCAAGCTCTAGCAGACGGAACAAAACTACTTTTCAAGGAGAATCTTATTCCATCTAGAGGAGATATTAATTTATTCAGTATCGGACCATTCATATCAGTCATATCAATTATAATAAGCTATTCAGTAATTCCTTTTAATTATAACTTTGTTTTATCTGACCTCAATATCGGTGTTTTTTTATGGATTGCTATTTCAAGTATTGCTCCCATTGGACTTCTTATGTCAGGATATGGGTCAAATAATAAATATTCCTTTTTGGGTGGTCTACGAGCTGCTGCTCAATCGATTAGTTATGAAATACCATTAACTCTATGTGTGTTATCAATATCTCTACGTGCGATTCGTTGAGGCAGAAGCTTTTCGATACTATTGCTATACTCCCCCCTTTCTTTATAGTGCTTTCTAGTAAAGAAGGATAATAAATTGAATATATATCCTCATCATTATTCTTTTTCGAAATTCGGATTGAAGAATTTAATCAGATAGTTATATGAGTGAAATAAAACAGCTTCTATTGAACAGAATTTATTAATTCTATATATATACTATATTACTTATAGTTAATAGATAGTATGAGGAGTTAAAATTGCAGTCAAAATATTGAGTCTCATTTTCCATGTATAAGAATTAAGTGAAAAAAAAATTCTATTCTATTTCTTCAGTAGAAGAGGTCATTTACCCCCAAGGTTGGTTGATTAGTCATCCTGTCTTGAAGCGGGCACAAAAGAAAAACCAACCTTTTTTTTTGAGTTTTCACTATCATTTGTATGAATTATCATACATGTATTAACATAACTAAAGGGGTTTAATAAAAAAATGAATGGATGGGTAGAAACACCAAAATACACAAAGGATTAGTAACGCAAATTTTTTTAAATATCCAAAAGAGCATTTATACATAATAGAAAAAGAATACTAATTGGGGCTTTAAGTTGGTAGAAAAAATCAGGCAGTACTCCCTACAATTCCGATCCAGAGTATGCTCCCATCCACTGATTAAATAAATGACTATCCGGAACGAAATAATCCTTTACTTTTGTTTTCATTAATTCACTTTTTTTTTTGAGTCCCTTTTTACTTGCACAAAAAAAGGCTAGGAGCGAAAAAAAAAGTGATACCCTTTTTCTTTTTTTTTCTTACATCTATATTCTAGGAAGATGGAATTCATGTCATAATTCAGAAAACGAATGTATAATTCTTTTTTGTAATGGAAAATGATGGAGAAGTTATTGATAATTCTATAAAGAGTATTTTATTGAAGAATTCAGTTATTACTCAACAAATTCCAATTTTGATTTTTAAAGGGATAAGATCAATTCAGAAGTACTTTTTGTATCTTTTATTTATTCAAATAAAATTTGAAATGTATTTTTCTTTATTATTCAATTTTTCATTAAATAAAACAAAACAGACAGAATTCAATTGGTCTAATTCAGAACCGTCCGATAAAATCGAATCTTATCCATTTTATAAATATATCAAGAGATAAATAATCGGTCTGGTCCTTAGATTTATTTAAGGCTTAAAAGGAGCCGTATGAGGTGAAAAATCTCATGTACGGTTCTGTAATAGAGATGGGAACAGTAATGTTATCACCGACTAGGATTATCTAACAGCTTAAGTACAGTTGATATAGTTGAAGCGCAATCCAAATATGGTTTTTGGGGATGGAATTTGTGGCGTCAACCTATGGGTTTCATCGTTTTTCTAATTTCTTCTTTAGCAGAATGTGAAAGATTACCTTTTGATTTACCAGAAGCGGAAGAAGAATTAATAGCGGGTTATCAAACCGAATATTCGGGTATCAAATTTGGCTTATTTTACATTGCTTCCTATTTAAACCTATTAATTTCTTCCTTGTTTGTAACAGTTCTTTACTTTGGTGGTCCGAATATCTCTATTCCGTACATATTTGTTTCTGAATTTTTTGAAATAAATAAAGCATATGGAGTTTTTGTAACAACAATTGGTATCTTTATTACACTAGCTAAAACTTATTTGTTCTTATTCGTTTCTATCACAACAAGATGGACTTTACCTAGGCTAAGAATAGATCAATTATTAAATTTTGGATGGAAGTTTCTTTTACCCATTTCTCTCGGTAATCTATTATTAACAACTTCGTCTCAATTGTTTTCACTATAAAAAACGGACCTTCTATATTCATAACTTGTCTCAAACAAGAGAAAGAAAAAAAACAAAAATAATCAGAGATATTCACGATATGTTGCTTATGATAACTGGATTTATGAATTATGGTCAACAAACAGTCCGAGCTGCAAGATACATTGGTCAAAGTTTCACGATTACCTTATCTCACGCAAATCGTTTACCTGTAACTATTCAATATCCTTATGAAAAAATAATCACATCGGAACGTTTCCGTGGTCGAATACATTTCGAATTTGATAAATGCATTGCTTGTGAAGTATGTGTTCGTGTATGTCCCATAGATCTACCCGTTGTTGATTGGAAACTGGAAACTGATATTCGAAAGAAACGATTGCTTAATTACAGTATTGATTTCGGAATCTGTATATTTTGTGGTAACTGTATTGAGTATTGTCCAACAAATTGTTTATCAATGACTGAAGAATATGAACTTTCGACTTATGATCGTCACGAATTGAATTATAATCAAATTGCTTTGGGCCGTTTACCAGTGTCAGTAATTGATGATTATACAATTCGAACAATTCAAATAAAATTAAGTTAATTATAATATAATTATAAAATCTTTTTCTAAAAATAAAGATTATATAAATCAAATCATATTCTATATATTTCTATATATAAATATATGTATTTGAATAATATATATGAATAATATAAATTTGGATAATAAGAAAAATGTTATTAAAAAAAAAGAATAAATCTTAGAGGTAGATATTTTTATATTAGATATTCTATTAGTAGAAATATTCTATACATATATTATATATATATATATACTTTAGTTTTCGTATAGTTTCAAACTACTCTTTCATAGAAAGAATGGAATGACATTGATCCTATAACTGTACCTATAGCAATTCACACTTATTATCTTAGGATTTGATTGAATTCACTGCGGAGAGAAATTTAGTATTTAGTATATAATTTTTTTCCTGGTCATATCAATAAGGTCATGAAATTTCGATTTATTTATCTCTTATTTTACATATAATGGATTTGCCTGAACCGATACATGATTTTCTTTTAGTCTTTCTGGGATCGGGTCTTATATTAGGAAGTCTAGGAGTAATATTACTTACCAACCCAATTTTTTCTGCTTTTTCGTTGGGACTGGTTCTTGTTTGTATATCTTTAGTCTATATTTTATCAAACTCCCATTTTGTAGCTGCATCGCAGCTACTTATTTACGTGGGCGCTATAAATGTTTTAATCATATTTGCTGTAATGTTCATGAATAGGTCAGAATATTACCAAGATTTTCGTCTTTGGACCATTGGGGATGGAATTACTTTGATGGTTTGTACAAGTATTTTTGTTTCACTAATAACTACTATTCCAGATACATCATGGTACGGGATTATTTGGACTGTGAGACCAAATCAGATTATAGAACAAGATTTTATAAGTACTAGTCAACAAATTGGAATTCATTTATCAACAGATTTTTTTCTTCCATTTGAACTCATTTCCATAATTCTTTTAGCTGCTTTGATAGGTGCAATTGTTGTGGCTCGCCAATAAGAACTTATTCTAACTAATAATCTAAATCTGAATTCTATTTTGTTTAATTTTCTCCCAGTTATTTCCGTTGAATTCTTGTTCATATTGATGAAATGAATCAAAATTGGTAAGGAGTTGGTCAATGATGTTCGAGCATGTACTTATTTTGAGTGCCTATTTATTTTCTATGGGTATCTATGGATTAATCACGAGTCGAAATATGGTTAGAGCCCTTATGTGTCTTGAACTTATACTGAATGCAGTTAATATAAATTTCGTAACCTTTTCTGATTTTTTTGATAGTCGCCAATTAAAAGGAAATATTTTTTCAATTTTTGTTATAGCTGTTGCAGCCGCTGAAGCAGCTATCGGACCTGCTATTGTTTCCTCAATTTATCGTAACAAAAAATCAACCCGTATGAATCAATTGAATTTGTTAAATAAATAGTATTGATTATAATAAATCATAAAAAAAGTAGAATTTAGAATGAATAGTGTAATATTTATCAATTCAAATTAGCATGTATGATACGCAACTTATAATCATGTTTGTGAAAATAAATAAAAGAAATCAAAGTATTTTGGTCCTATTCTCTTCTTATGAATTGATCTATAAGTCGATTTTTATTAGCAAAATTCTGATAAATCATTGATTCATCTGGTGTCTAAATATAGAATTCATTTACGAGTTTACTAGATCGAAAATTTTCAATTTTTGATGTTCAAAGATTTCTATAGATCCAATGTCACATTCAGTAAAGATTTATGATACATGTATAGGATGTACTCAATGTGTTCGAGCCTGCCCCACAGATGTATTAGAAATGATACCTTGGGACGGATGTAAAGCTAAGCAAATTGCTTCTGCCCCAAGAACAGAGGACTGTGTTGGTTGTAAGAGGTGTGAATCCGCCTGTCCGACGGATTTCTTAAGTGTTCGAGTTTATTTATGGCATGAGACAACTCGAAGCATGGGTCTAGCTTATTGATACGTTTCAAAAAACACCACACAAATACGTTTTTTTTTACTGACAAAAACCCGCGCTCAAAATAGAAAAGAAATTTTTTTTCTATTTTGAACGCGGGTTTTTCTGGTCTAAGTATATCTTATTTTTATCACGAATTATTTTCCTTGGTTAACAATAATTGTAGTTTTGCCAATAGCTGGAGGTTCCTTAATTTTCTTATTTCCTCATAAAGGAAATAAGGTGATTAGGTGGTATACTATTTGTATATGCTTAATGGATCTCCTTCTAACAACCTATGCATTTTGTTATCATTTAGAATTGGATGATCCACTAATTCAATTGACAGAGAATTATAAATGGATCCATTTTTTTGACTTTTACTGGAGATTCGGAATAGATGGACTCTCTTTAGGACCCATTTTATTGACAGGATTTATCACCACTTTAGCTACGTTAGCAGCTCAGCCAGTTACTCGAGAATCACCATTTTTTTATTTCCTGATGTTAGCAATGTATAGTGGTCAAATAGGATCATTTTCTTCTCGAGACATTTTACTTTTTTTCATCATGTGGGAATTAGAATTAATTCCCGTTTATCTACTTTTATCTATGTGGGGGGGGAAGAAACGTTTGTATTCAGCTACAAAGTTTATTTTGTACACTGCAGGAAGTTCCATTTTTTTATTAATGGGAATTCTGGCTATGGGTTTATATGGTTCTAATGAACCAACATTAAATTTTGAATCATTAACTAATCAATCGTATCCCATGGCACTGGAAATAATTTTCTATATGGGATTTTTTATTGCTTTTACTGTCAAATCGCCAATTATACCTTTCCATACATGGTTACCAGACACCCACGGGGAGGCACATTACAGCACTTGTATGCTTTTAGCCGGAATCTTATTAAAAATGGGAGCATATGGATTGGTTCGAATTAATATGGAATTATTATCCCGCGCTCATTCTATATTTTGCCCCTGGTTAATGCTATTAGGTTCAATTCAAATAATCTATGCAGCTTCAACATCTCTTGGTCAACGTAATTTAAAAAAAAGAATAGCTTATTCCTCAGTATCTCATATGGGTTTCTTAATTATAGGAATTAGTTCTATAAGCGATACGGGACTTAATGGCGCTATTTTACAAATAATCTCTCATGGATTTATTGGCGCTGCGCTTTTTTTCTTGGCGGGAACTAGTTATGATAGACTACGTCTTCTTTATCTCGACGAAATGGGCGGAATGGCTATCCCAATGCCAAAAATATTCACCATTTTCACTATTTTATCGATGGCGTCTCTTGCATTGCCGGGCATGAGCGGTTTTGTTGCAGAATTGATAGTTTTTTTTGGAATAATTACCAGCCAAAAATATCTTTTAATTACAAAAATACTAATCACTTTTGTAACAGCAATTGGAATGATATTAACTCCCATTTATTTATTATCTATCTTACGGCAGATGTTCTATGGATACAAGCTTTTTAATACACCAAACTCTTATTTTTTTGATTCTGGGCCGCGAGAATTATTTATTTCAATTTCGATCCTTATACCCGTACTATGTATTGGTATTTATCCGGATTTCATTTTCTCATTCTCGGCTAACAAAGTTGAAGCTATTCTATCCAATTTTTTATAGATAGTTTTCGTGAATATGAATAAATGAAAAAAAAAAGAAAAAATAGTAAAAAATCTTATGTACAATAAAAAAAATCTTTTTCTCTTGTATTAACTTACAAGAGAAATGAATTTAAGTTGTAATTGAATATGCTTGTTGTTTGTGAGAACCCCTTGAATCACTACTACATTACTTGATTTAAAGGGTTCTCGATGATTTATGGGAAGTTTGCTTCATATATATATATATATATATTATTTCTTATATATAATATAATGAATGGTTTCCATATTTATATTTGTGAAGTTTTTTTTTCACTCACTTTAATTCAATTAGATGTAAATGAACCATAACTATGTAGTCCTATTCCTAATAGATTTATTCCTAAATAACATACCCAAATTATAAAAAAGCCCATAGAGGCCACTATTGAAGAATTTAAATTTTCTACTTTTTTCTTTTTTCTAGTATGTAAATAAATTGCGAATATAGTCCAAGTAATAAAAGCCCAAGTTTCCTTTGGATCCCAATTCCAATATGACCCCCATGTCTCATTAGCCCATACTGCTCCTGAAATAATACCTATTGTTAAAAGGATAAAACCTAGACTAATAATACGGTAACCCCAACGATCCAATTGTTGAATAAATTGAGACCTGTAATAATTTCTAGAAGAAGAAAAGGAAGTTTTTTGTAAAACATTATTTCTTTCATTCATATTCATGTATTTGATTTCAGCAAACGAAAATGATTCATTTAAAAAATACAAATTATTGCTTTTACCAATAATTTGTATGAGTTCTCGAAATGAAATGACTAAAATAGCTACTGATAATAATGATCCACATAAAAGAGTTGCATAACCCAATATCATCATACTTACATGCATAATTAACCAATGGGATTGTAGAGCAGGTACTAATAGTACGGATTTTTGCATTTCGGTTAAAAGACCTGAAGTAGCAAAGCCTTGGGTAAAAATAACACTTGGTGCGATTATTGTATTTAAATAGTTGTTTTTATGCTTTTTGAAGCATGGAACCATATAAAAAATGGAAAAATTCCATGAAAGAAAGATTAATGATTCATATAAATCACTAAATGGTAAATGGCCCGAAAAAATCCAACGAGTAACTAACAATCCTGTTATACAGAAAAAAGTTATTATCATGCCTTTTTTGCACGAATCATATAATCCTAGGATTTCATTGACCGATAAAGTTATCAAATGAATTGAAATTACAATTGATACAACCGAAAACGATATATGAATTAATATATGCTCTAAAGTTGAAAATATCATATATAATAAATAAAAATCAGAATACTAGGAATAGAAATAGGAATTGAGTTCATTATAGGACTTATTCTTTTGGAGGATAAGATATCATGCCGCTACTCGGACTTGAACCGAGATGCTCTAGCACTGCTTCCTAAGAGCAGCGTGTCTACCAATTTCACCATAGCGGCTTACTCGAAATCATAATAACCAATTTTTAGTCAATTGTCAAGATTCAAATAAAGAATCAATTAAAGTGTATTATTTGTTTACTAAACATTAACGAATTAAAAGAAGTCTATTCGAGAATCTATTAGAATTTTCGAAATTCTATATATATATATTATTATTCTATATTCTTATTCTAAATATATTACATTTTAGAAAATTTTAGAAAGGAATAGAAAAATAAAATTAAGAATATAGAATAAATAAAAAAATGGTGAAATTTTTCATCAAAAATGGAACACTACATTCAAAGTATTTTTTTATTTAGAATATCGTTATACATATCCTAAATTTGTAGAATACTAATTTAGATATGAAAAACGAATTTCGATATTCCAATTATATTAGTATTTTAATATTCAAAAATGTTATTTGAATAAAGTTAATTCAGATTATTCTGACGTTTGTATTTGTTACAAAAAAAACTTTTTGAATTCCCCGTAAAAATAGATTGTGCTAATGAAAAAGCTTTTAATGTTGTCCAATATCCCCTCTTTTTCCAAAAATTTTTTCGAATGATTTTTTTTGATATAGAAGTGCGCTTTTTTGGAACTGCCATCGAGTTAGTATAGTTTTTCATTGTTATAGTTCGATGTGAAAGACATTTTTTTTCTGTAAATGAAAAGGAATTCTTCTTTAATTACCCATATATCTTATGTATCTTAATGCTCCCTTTTTGCTTCCTATCTCTAAAGTAAAACATTGAATATTATAACTCTTTTTCCAGACATGAATATCTTTTTATTGTAATGGAAAATACTCAATTAGTTCAAAAATGAACTAATGCTTAAAAAAAAAAAAAGAATTATTGAGTAATGTCGTAGGAATTGTAATTTTTTAATGAATATCAAAATAAACGAATCTTCGTAGTTTTAGTGTAATTCATTATTTATCCTCACTCTATACTTTTGTATAATTGTAAAAAAAAAAAAATAGAAATTCACATTTTCATTTTTACATATTTACTTTTTATTATTTTATTAAAATTACATTCATTATTTATTATAGTAATAGTAATAAATATGAGAAAAAAAAAAGGAAACTCTTTTTTTTTTTTACTAGGAATAGGAATTTGGTTATTGGTCCATTTTCAGTTTGTACTTAGTAATATTCGAATGGAACAAAGATTCAGAACAATTAATGTAATTCTATTTCTAGATTCACTTCTTTTATTAACCGACCCTTTTCTTTACAAAAGAGATGAAACAAAACTGACGAATAAGAAACAAAATTCATTAAGAATCCAATCCATTTGTTTTGTTTTTGTATGGAATATACACATCAATCTTCATGGATCATACCTTTCATTCCATTTCCAGTTCCTATGTTAATAGGAGTGGGACTTCTACTTTTTCCGACGGCAACAAAAAATCTTCGCCGTATATGGGCTTTTCCTAGTATTTTTTTATTAACTATAGTTATGATTTTTTCGATTGATCTGTCTATTTATCAAATCAATAAGGGTTCCATCTATCAATATGTATGGTCTTGGACCATAAATAATGATCTTTCTTTAGAGTTTGGATACTTGATCGATTCACTTACTTCTATTATGTCAATTTTAATTACTACTGTTGGCATTCTGGTTCTTATTTATAGTGATAATTATATGTCTCATGATCAAGGATATTTGAGATTTTTTGCTTATATTACTTTTTTTAATATTTCAATGTTGGGTTTAGTTACTAGCTCGAATTTGATACAAATTTATATTTTTTGGGAATTGGTTGGAATGTGTTCTTATTTATTAATAGGTTTTTGGTTCACACGTCCTATTGCAGCAAATGCTTGTCAAAAAGCATTTGTAACGAATCGTATAGGAGATTTTGGTTTATTATTAGGAATTTTAGGTTTTTATTGGATAACGGGTAGTTTAGAATTTCGGGATTTGTTTCAAATAGTCAGTAATTTGATTTATAAAAATGAAGTTAATATTTTTTTTCTTACTTTATCTGCCCTCTTGTTATTTTGTGGCTCAGTTGCTAAATCTGCCCAATTTCCCCTTCATGTATGGTTACCAGATGCTATGGAAGGACCTACTCCCATTTCCGCTCTTATACATGCTGCTACTATGGTAGCGGCGGGAATTTTTCTTGTAGCTCGACTTCTTCCTCTTTTCATAGTTCTACCTTACATAATGAATGGAATAGCTTTTATAGGTATAATAACAGTAGTCTTAGGAGCTACTTTAGCTATTGCTCAAAAAGATATTAAGAAAGATTTGGCCTATTCCACAATGTCTCAATTGGGTTATATGATATTAGCTCTAGGTATGGGATCTTATCGAGCCGCTTTATTTCATTTGATTACTCATGCTTATTCAAAAGCATTGTTATTTTTAGGATCTGGATCCATTATTCATTCAATGGAAGCTATTGTTGGATATTCTCCAGCTAAAAGTCAAAATATGGTTCTTATGGGTGGTTTAACAAAACATGTGCCAATTACAAAAACTGCTTTTTTAATAGGTACACTTTCTCTTTGTGGTATTCCACCTTTTGCCTGTTTTTGGTCCAAAGATGAGATTCTTAATGATAGTTGGTTGTATTCACCAATTTTCGCAATAATAGCTTGTTCCACAGCAGGATTAACTGCATTTTATATGTTTCGGATCTATTTACTTGTTTTTGAAGGATATTTAAACATTCATTTTCTAAATTTCAATGGAAAAAAAAATAATTCATTCTATTCAATATCTTTATGGGGTAAAGAAGAAAAAATAAAAAACAAAATTTATTTATTAGCTTTATTAAGAATGAAAAAGAATGAAATGACTTCTTTTTTTCTGAAGAAGACATATTCACATCGAATTCATCGAAATGTCAAAAGCATAACACGTCTTTTTTTTGATAGTACCCATTTTTTTGGTACTAAAAAAACTGCTTGTTTATATCCTCACGAATCGGACAATACTATGCAATTTTCTATGCTTGTTTTAGTATTGTTTACTTTTTTTGTTGGGGCCATAGGAATTTCTTTCAGCCAAAAAGGAATAGATTGCGATATATTATCAAGATTATTAATTCCGTTTATAGACCTTTTACATCAAAATTCAAAAAAAATTCAGGATTGGTATGAATTTTTTACAAACGTAACTTTTTCTGTGATTCTAACGTTTTTCGGAATATTTATAGCGTCTTTTTTTTATAAACCGGTTTTTTCAGATTTACTAAATTTGAATTTATTCAATTTATTTGAAAAAAGTGTTCCCAAACAAATTCTTGCCGATAATATAATAAATGTCTTATATGATTGGTCATATAATCGTGGTTATATGGATGCTTTTTATGAAATATCTTTAATTGGAAGTGTAAGAAAATTAAGTAAAATAAATTATTTTATGGATAGACAAGT